TCTTTTTGCTTTCAATTTATGCCTATTGGTGTTCCAAAAGTCCCTTTCCGAAGTCCTGGAGAGGAAGATGCATCTTGGGTTGACGTATAGTGCGACTTGTCAGATATATTGGGTCATATGGGATTTCCCCGTTCTCTCCCCCGATCGAGATATCCTCTGTTTCGCCCAAGAAAGAGAATCAAAAATTGGAGCGTGAAGTGCAATTAGATGCATTGTTTGGGGGAATTCATAGTACTATGTATCAATTAGAATAATAATAATTTATGGTTGACTTTGGTTGGACTAAAAAAAATGAAGTATCCAGGCTCCGTTTAGAAAAAACCCAATTGGTAATATATCTATGATTACTACGTGTATCATAAATGATTCCTCTTTGTTATTTGTAAAGTCATAACAAAAAAAATGGTGATGGGAAGATTTGTCCTATATGTGCAAATCAAAATCGGGCGGATCTTTACCCGGAGTAGAGCATAAACCTAAAAAGATAAAAGAGACCCATTCAGGAACAAGAAAATACCAGCGTGATTTGGATTGAATCTCGATGAAACAATACATCAATGAGAAGTTAATTCGATAAGTTTTTTCTATTATAAGGAAGAAAGAAAAGAAGTCAAAATACGTCTTTATTGAAAAATCGAAGAAAAAGCCCTTTCGTTAGAAGTTAGAAAAAGCCTGCTATGAAAAAGAATAGGAAAAAAGAAAGAGGACTGGAATCTATACATTGATTCTTTTTTTTTCGCAATTTTTTTTTTTGAACCGTATGCATCAAAAGGTGCATGTACGGTTCCTAAGGGATACAATTTTACCCTACTCAACCGACTTTATCGAGAAAGATTACTTTTTTTAGGCCAAGAAGTTGATAGCGAGATCTCGAATCAACTTATTGGTCTTATGGTATATCTCAGTATCGAGGATGATACCAAAGATCTGTATTTGTTTATAAACTCTCCGGGCGGATGGGTAATACCTGGAGTAGCTATTTATGATACTATGCAATTTGTGCGACCAGAGGTCCATACAATATGCATGGGATTAGCTGCATCAATGGGATCTTTTATCCTGGTTGGAGGAGAAATTACCAAACGTCTAGCATTCCCTCACGCTTGGCGCCAATGAGGTTTTTTTATTTGAGATTTGAGAGAAAAAAGACAACTATGCCTTCGCCATATGAATATTAAGTAATAATAGCATGGCACTTCGAATTCGATATGAAAAAATTTTGTATTGTTTTTTTTTTCAAAAGATTCGATTATGTATCGAGAGGGTAGTATGAGAGAAAAGGTATTTCCGATTTTCTATTATCTATCGGAAGTCCAATTCAGCGTCACAAACTTTTTTGTTTTCACACTCAAGGGCTCTTAACAATATTTATGTTATAAAATTATAAAAAAAAAAAGAGTGCGAAAAAAAACAAGATTTTTCCTTTTTTGGTTGGATCAAAAAGAAACTTTGGGATTGCTGAATCAAAGACAAAAACAAAAGAATCCATTTAAAAATAGAAAGCAACGGAGCCATCATAGTATTTTTTAACTCCTCCGAAAGGAAGGGTGGCAATTTATTTACCCATCTGGGGCTGATAGATTCTATTTTTATCTTTCTTAAATGGAAAGTGAGGGTCAATTTGATTGTAGAGCCGTATGCAATGCACAAAAGATGATGCCCGTACGGTTGTTCAATTCTATCTTTTTTTTTTCTGTTCGTTTCACACACCAGATAGAGAACCCTTCTATCATCAGGGTAATGATCCATCAACCTGCTAGTTCTTTTTATGAGGCGCAAACGGGAGAATTTATCCTGGAAGCGGAAGAACTACTGAAACTGCGCGAAACCCTCACAAGGGTTTATGTACAAAGGACGAGCAAACCATTATGGGTTGTATCTGAAGACATGGAAAGAGACGTTTTTATGTCAGCAACAGAAGCCCAAGCTTATGGAATTGTTGATCTTGTAGCAGTTGAATGAAAAAAAAAATGTATTTTGTTCAAATCCGTGATTTGAGATTTTATCTCCGAATTTAATATTCTATTAAATAGAATCAATTTATAATCATCCGGTTAGGATCAATCTAAACCAGCCTATTATGTATATGATTCAACATGCCAACTATTAAACAACTTATTAGAAATACAAGACAGCCAATTCGAAATATCACGAAATCTCCCGCACTTGGGGGATGTCCTCAGCGTCGAGGAACATGTACTAGGGTGTATGTGCGACTCGTTTAGATCATGAGCTGACACAAAAAAAAGCAAGAAAACCGCTTTCCAGTATGAATGATCAGTACCAGTGAATAGGATAGAATGGAAGAAGGAACTCCATTCACTATCTAAAAATAAGCAAATTGATCCCTCTACTGTGTATAAAGTTTATGGTTCCCATTGGTGCAAATCCAATCACCTGAATTTAAGATGAGAAGCAATTCTCCATTGGTAGCAAATGGTTATCCATTAAGCGGAGGAAATCTTATTGAAATTCAAAAAAAAAAAAAGAAAGTTCTCAC